TATGATGCACTTGGAGCTTATCGGCAGAAACGAATCAGTTTAGATAGTCCTTTGTGGCTCCGATGGAAACTAGATCAACGTGTCATTGGGTCAAGAGAAGTTCCCATCGAAGTTCAATATGAATCTTTGGGTACTTATCATGAGATTTATGGGCACTATCTAATGGTAGGAAGTGTAAAAAAAGAAATCCGGTGTATCTACATTCGAACCACTCTGGGTCATATTTCTTTTTATCGAGAAATAGAAGAAGCCATACAAGGGTTTTGTCGGGCCTACTCATACACTATCTAAACTAAGAAATGAGATTAGGCGATGCCCCTTCCTATGGGAATTCGGGTCTTTCCAATTTAACTAGTATCATAATTTCTGAATTTCTGCATGAATCAAGATTGAGGAAAGGAAGTTAAGTTTTTCGAATCACTGACTCAGGCCTATTGTTGAATCCTACTCAGCAGAATATAGAGGTACTTATGGCAGAACGGGCCGATCTGGTCTTTCACAATAAAGTGATAAATGGAACTGCTATGAAACGACTTATTAGCAGATTAATAGATCATTTCGGAATGGGATATACATCACATATCCTGGATCAAGTAAAGACTTTAGGTTTCCATCAAGCCACTGCTACATCGATTTCATTAGGAATTGATGATCTTTTAACAATACCTTCTAAGGGATGGTTAGTCCAAGACGCTGAACAACAAAGTTTTATTTTGGAGAAACACCATCATTATGGAAATGTACACGCGGTAGAAAAATTACGTCAATCCATTGAGATATGGTATGCTACAAGTGAATATTTGAGACAAGAAATGAATCCAAATTTTCAGATGACTGATCCTTCTAATCCAGTTTATCTAATGTCTTTTTCGGGAGCTAGGGGAAATGCATCTCAGATACACCAATTAGTAGGTATGAGAGGATTAATGTCAGATCCCCAAGGACAAATGATTGATTTACCCATTCAAAGCAATTTACGCGAGGGACTTTCTTTGACAGAATATATAATTTCCTGCTATGGAGCCCGCAAAGGAGTTGTAGATACTGCTGTACGAACATCAGATGCTGGATATCTTACACGTAGACTTGTTGAAGTAGTTCAACACATTATTGTACGTAGAAGGGATTGTGGTACTATCCGAAGTATTTCCGTGAGTCCTCAAAATGGGATGACGGAAAAAATTTTTGTCCAAACACTAATTGGTCGTGTATTAGCAGATGATATATATATCGGCCTACGATGCATTGCCACTCGAAATCAAGATATTGGGATTGGACTTGTCAATCGATTCATAACCTTTCGAGCACAACCAATATATATTAGAACCCCATTTACTTGCAGGAGTACATCTTGGATCTGTCAATTATGTTATGGTCGGAGTCCCACTCATGGCGATTTGGTCGAATTGGGAGAAGCTGTAGGTATTATTGCGGGTCAATCAATTGGGGAACCGGGGACTCAACTAACATTAAGAACTTTTCATACTGGTGGAGTATTCACTGGTGGTACTGCCGAACATGTCCGAGCTCCTTCTAATGGTAAAATCCAATTCAATGAGGATTTGGTTCATCCCACACGTACCCGTCATGGGCATCCTGCTTTTTTATGTTCTATGGACTTGTATGTAACTATTGAGAGTCGAGATATTATACATAATGTGAATATTCCGTCAAAAAGTTTGATTTTAGTTCAAAATGATCAATATGTAGAATCAGAACAAGTGATTGCTGAGATTCGTGCTGGAACGTCTACTTTTCATTTTAAAGAAAGGGTACGAAAACATATTTATTCTGAATTAGAGGGAGAAATGCACTGGAGTACCGACGTCTACCATGCACCTGAATATACATATGGTAACGTTCATTTATTACCAAAAACAAGCCATTTATGGATATTAGCAGGAGGTCCGTGCAGATCCAGTATAGTGTCTTTTTCGCTCCACAAGGATCAAGATCAAATGAATGTTGATTCTTTTTCTGTTGAAGGAAGATATATCTCTGACTTCTCAATGCCTAATCATCAAGTAAGACATAAATTGTTATATACTTCTGATAAAAAAGATAGGGAAATTCTTGACTATTCAAGACCTGATCGAATCATATCCAATAGTCATTGGAATTTCATATATCCTTCTATTCTCCAAGAGAATTCAAATTTATTAGCGAAAAAACGAAGAGATAGATTCATCATCCCATTACAATATGATCAAGAACGAGAGAAAGAACTAATACCCTGTTTTGGTATTTCGATTGAAATACCCATAAATGGTATTTTACGTAGAAAAAGTATTCTTGCTTATTTTGATGATCCACGATACAGAAGAAACAGTTCAGGAATTACTAAACATGGGACCATAGAGGTAGATTCAATCATAAAAAAAGAGGATTTGATTGAGTATCGAGGAGCAAAAGAATTTAGTCCGAAATACCAAATGAAAGTAGATCAGTTTTTTTTCATTCTCGAAGAAGTGCATATCTTGCCGGGATCCTCATTCATAATGGTCCGGAACAATAGTATCATTGGAGTAGATACACGACTCACTATAAATACAAGAAGCCGAGTAGGTGGATTAGTCCGAGTGGAGAGAAAAAAAAAATATATTGAATTGAAAATCTTTTCTGGAGATATTCATTTTCCTGGAGAGACAGATAAGATATCCAGGCACAGCGGCATTTTGATACCACCCGAAACGGAAAAACAAAATTATACGGAATCAAAAAAATTGAAAAATTGGATTTATGTTCAACGTATCACACCTACCAAGAAAAAGTATTTTGTTTCGGTTCGACCTGTAGTTACATATGAAATAGCCGATGGGCTAAATTTAGCAACACTTTTCCCTCAGGATCTTTTGCAGGAAAAGGATAATGTCCAACTTAGAGTTGTCAATTATATCCTTTATGGAAATGGCAAGTCAATTCGCGGAATTTACCACACAAGTATTCAATTAGTTCGGACTTGCTTAGTATTGAATTGGGACTACGAACAAAATGGTTCTAGAGAAGAGGTTCATGCTTCCTGTGTTCAGGTAAGGGCAAATGATCTGATTCGCGATTTCATAAGAATTGAGTTAGTCAAGTCCGCTATTTCGTATACCGGAAAAAGGTATGATAGGGCAAGTTCGGGATTGATTCCCGATAATGGATTAGATCGCAACAATATAAATCCTTTTTATTCCAAGGCGAAGATTAAATCACTTAGCCAACATCAAGGAACTGTTGGTACGTTGTTGAATCGAACTAAGGAATGCCAATCTTTGCTAATTTTGTCATCATCCAATTGTTCTCGAATTGGTCCATTCAATAGTTCGAAATATAATAATGTGACAAAAGAATCCGATCCCATAATCCAAATTAGGGATTTATTAGGTCCCTTAGGAACGATTGTCCCTAAAAAATCGAATTTTTATTCAGCTTACCATTTAATAACTCATAATCTGATCTTGTTAAAGAAATATTTGCTACTTGACAATTTAAAAGAGACTTTCCAAGTACTTCAAGTAATTAAATATTTTTTAATAGATGAAAAGAGGAGGATTTATAATCCTGATCCATGCAGTAACATCATTTTGAACCCATTCCATTTGAATTGGTGCTTTCTCCATCACAATTATTGGGAAGAGACATCAACAATAATTAGCCTTGGACAATTTATTTGTGAAAATGTATGTCTATTTAAATACGAACCACACGTAATCAAATCTGGTCAAATTTTAATTGTTAATGTTGACTCCGTAATTATAAGATCAGCTAAGCCTTATTTGGCCACTCCAGGAGCAACTGTTCATGGTCATTATGGGGAAATCCTTTACGAAGGAGATACATTAGTTACATTTATATATGAAAAATCGAGATCTGGTGACATAACACAAGGTCTTCCAAAAGTGGAACAAATCTTAGAAGTGCGTTCGATTGATTCAATATCGATGAACCTCGAAAGGAGAATTGAAGGTTGGAACGAACGTATACCAAGAATTCTTGGGATCCCCTGGGGGTTCTTAATTGGAGCTGAGCTAACCATAGCCCAAAGTCGTATCTCTTTGGTTAATAAGATCCAAAAGGTTTATCGATCCCAGGGAGTACAGATCCATAATAGACATATAGAGATTATTGTACGTCAAGTAACATCAAAAGTGTTGGTTTCAGAAGATGGAATGTCTAATGTTTTTTCACCTGGAGAATTAATCGGATTGTTGCGAGCGGAACGAGCAGGGCGTGCTTTGAACGAATCGATCTGTTATCGGGCAATCTTATTGGGAATAACAAGAGCGTCTCTGAATACTCAAAGTTTCATATCCGAAGCAAGTTTTCAAGAAACCGCTCGAGTTTTAGCAAAAGCTGCTTTACGAGGTCGTATTGATTGGTTGAAAGGCCTGAAAGAAAACGTTGTTCTAGGGGGGATTATACCTGTTGGTACTGGATTCCAAAAATTTGTGCATCGTTCAAGGCAAGATAAGAACATTTATTTGGAAATCAAAAGAAAAAATCTCTTCGAGTTGGAAATGAAAGATATTTTGTTACACCATAGAGAATTATTTTGTTCTTACGTGACAAACAATTTCCATGAGACAAATTTCCATGAAACATCAGAAAAATCATTTATGCGATTTAATGATTCCTAAGAGTGGATTCACTTTTACTTTAACTAGCTTTTAACTATACTGGACTGGTCTGATTATTTTTTTGATTTGGTAATAAATAAAAATAAATAAAATAAGTAATAAAAAAATGAATGGTTTGTACCGTGTATCAATGGTCAATCCCCGGTAGAAGGTTCCATCGGAACAATTATTTATTTCAAGGTACCTCGTCTCTTTGTTAATAATAAAAAAACAAAAAGGAAGTGTGGGAAAAAATGACAAGAAGATATTGGAACATCAATTTGGAAGAGATGATGGAAGCAGGAGTTCATTTTGGTCATGGTACTAAGAAATGGAATCCTAGAATGGCCCCTTACATCTCGGCAAAGCGTAAAGGTATTCATATTACAAATCTCGCTAGAACTGCTCGTTTTTTATCAGAAGCCTGTGATTTAGTTTTTGATGCAGCAAGTAGGGGAAAAAGCTTCTTAATCGTTGGTACCAAAAATAAAGCAGCGGATTCAGTAGCATCAGCTGCAATAAGGGCTCGATGTCATTATGTTAATAAAAAATGGCTCGGTGGTATGTTAACGAATTGGTCTACTACGGAAACGAGACTTTCAAAGTTCAGGGACTTAAGAGCAGAAGAAAAGATGGGGAAACTCAACCGTCTCCCTAAAAGGGATGCAGCAATGTTGAAGAGAAAATTATATACCTTGCAAACATATCTCGGTGGGATCAAATATATGACGGGATTGCCTGATATTGTGATTATCGTTGATCAGCAAGAAGAATATACAGCTCTTCGAGAATGTGCTATTTTGGGGATTCCGACGATTTGTTTAATCGATACAAATTGTGACCCAGATCTCGCAGATATTTCGATTCCAGCCAACGATGACGCTATAGCTTCAATTCGATTGATTCTTAACAAATTAGTATCCGCAATTTGTGAAGGCCGTTCTAGCTATATAAGAAATCGTTGATTAAGATTAAGAATAATAAGAATTCAGAATTATAAGATTATTTAATTATTGGGCAACTCCATAGATTTATTGGATCGGTTACAATTTTTGCATTTTAAGAGATAAAAAAAAGAACTGGGGATATTGATATATATATTATGATGTTATGTGATTTCTTGGTATCCTAAATATACGATTAATGATTCACGTTGGTGATTTGAGAAAGAAATGGTTGAATCAAAATAATTCCTTTTTTTGAAGTTCAATTTCTATCAGAGGACAATATGAATGTTATACCATGTTCCATTAAAACACTCAAGGGGTTATACGATATATCGGGTGTAGAAGTAGGCCAACATCTCTATTGGCAAATAGGAGGTTTACAAATCCATGCCCAAGTACTTATCACTTCTTGGGTCGTAATTGCTATCTTATTAGGTTCAGTCATCATAGCTGTTCGTAATCCACAAACTATTCCGACCGACGGTCAGAATTTCTTCGAATATGTCCTTGAATTTATTCGAGACTTGAGCAAAACCCAAATTGGAGAAGAATATGGTCCTTGGGTTCCTTTTATTGGAACTATGTTCCTATTTATTTTTGTTTCTAATTGGTCAGGTGCTCTTTTACCTTGGAAAATCATACAGTTACCTCATGGGGAGTTAGCTGCGCCCACGAATGATATAAATACTACTGTTGCTTTAGCTTTACTCACGTCAGCGGCATATTTTTATGCGGGTTTGACTAAAAAAGGATTGGGTTATTTCGAGAAATACATTAAACCAACTCCAATACTTTTACCAATTAACATCTTAGAAGATTTCACAAAACCTTTATCTCTGAGTTTTCGACTTTTCGGGAATATATTGGCTGATGAATTAGTAGTTGTTGTTCTTGTTTCTTTAGTCCCTTTAGTAGTTCCTATACCTGTTATGTTTCTTGGATTATTTACAAGTGGTATTCAAGCTCTTATTTTTGCAACGTTAGCCGCGGCTTATATAGGCGAATCCATGGAGGGTCATCATTGACTAGTTTTCGAAATAGTATTTTTTTTTAGCTTCTCCCAATTCATGCATGATTCAAGATAATTTGCTTGGTTGGAGAACAGAACATAATAGATATTAATACGTATTAATATACGACTTCGAGTCGTAGAAAAGAAGATGGACGATGTTGCGAAATAAAAAGAAGATGGTTTGGGGGGTCACACTGAGTGTATGTAATGTCTATAACTATAAGTCCAGCCACTTTTTATGTGGGTTTCGAGGAATGATTCCAGAATCTGATTCCATATAAAGTTTACGTTAGAGAAGAAACAAATGTATATGTAATACAAATGTATATGTAATATTAGATATTCACTTGTTATAGAGTCCCTATTCCCTATATATAAGATATAAGCCCTTATACTTTACTTATAATACTTTACTTATATCAACACTTTTATCAACTTATACTATATATATACTATATATATATAATACTTAATATCAATATTAATAATATCAATATTAATATTGATATTATATATTGATATTATATATTGATATTATATATTCATATATATATATATATATTAGATATCCATTACATATATTGATTTGATTGCTGTTTACTACATTTAGATGGATTCCCATATAAGTCCTTTTTTTTGTCTGTGATTGTGAATTGGCTGAAAAAACAGATGAATTCAAAGATCTAGAAGGATAAAGAACGACAAATTGAATGAAGGAATAGTCGGAAAGAAATGCAATAACTAGACTGGAATTATATGTCTAGGGATTTCCAAAAAGTGTATAAATTTAAAACTAGATATCAAAGTAGTTCTGACGATTCATCAATATTATCATTTCAATTCGTCGTTTTTTATTATTTCGATCCAATACATCTTAATGATAAAATAAAAGTAATAATTCATTGGTTGATTGTATCATTAACCATTTCTTTTTTTTTTTCATGCGAGGAACTTACCATGAATCCACTGATTTCTGCCGCTTCTGTTATTGCTGCTGGATTGGCTGTAGGGCTTGCTTCTATTGGACCTGGAGTTGGTCAAGGTACTGCTGCAGGCCAAGCTGTAGAAGGTATTGCGAGACAACCAGAAGCAGAGGGTAAAATACGAGGTACTTTATTGCTGAGTCTAGCTTTTATGGAAGCTTTAACAATTTACGGACTGGTCGTGGCATTAGCACTTTTATTTGCGAATCCTTTTGTTTAATCCTAGAAATGTAAAAAGTCCCTTAGATTACATACTTTATTTTCGAATTTTATTAACTTTTAATTGCCGTTTGCTTCTTCAAATTATATCAACACTTTACTCTTACAATTACTTATTTGTTGAGACCCAGGAAGGACTGATTTGAGGATGAGGAATTACCGGATCCATTCGTTTTCTTCCTTCCCGTCCTTAGCTTAGTATAATGGAAACTTTTTTCCTTTTATTTTAGGAAACATTTCAACAAACAATATTTTTCTCAATTGAAATGAGACCTAAGACCTAACCTAAAGGAAATTACTAGATTCAATTTATTCCCATTAAAAAAGGGAAATTCAATTAATAAAAAAATAGATCAAAAAAGAAAGGGGCGAGCAAAGTGATAGAAAAATAACTTTGTTCTTTGTTAGCCCTATCTATAAGAGGAGAGCATATGAAAAATGTAACCGATTCTTTCGTTTTCTTGGGCCACTGGCCATCCGCCGGGAGTTTCGGGTTTAATACCGATATTTTAGCAACAAATCTAATAAATCTAAGTGTAGTAATTGGTGTATTGATTTTTTTTGGAAAGGGAGTGTGTGCGAGTTGTGTATTTCAAGAATAGGTTGGATCCATCCGACTGCACTTTATTTATAGTATTTTTAGGATAAAGAAGAAAAAAGGTGCACGATCTCGACGAATTACTTCTGAATAAATTAAGAAATCATATGTAAGAACCATAGCATTTCGTAACTCATTGGTAAATCAACTTTGATTCTCTATAACCAATAATGCGAGACCATTAACATGGTTAAAACTAAACTGTTTGAAGTCCAGGCAAAACATGGTATTCTTTCTACGACTACATTAGTACTGAAATTAGTACCGAAATGGTTTAAAAATGAATAGGTGGTAATTTATCTGATATAGAACACTCATATCAATAAAATGATTTAAACCATTTACTAGAAAATGGGCATTTGCCCTTTTTATCTTATCCAATGCCGAATCGACGACCTATGTATAAAAAAAGCGGAATTTTTTGGATTTGAAGAAAAAATATCAAAATTCGAAATTTGTATTTGAAACTAATTTCATTAAATGAATTTTGAATTAAATAAAAGATAAAGAAGAAATACAAATAAAGAAACAACTTTGCTGACAATTATAGATTTTTGTCTGGTCGGAAGAGTCCTCCTAATAATTATTCTGGTCTTGTATCAATTTCGACATCCTTGAATACAAACAGAAAAGAAAAGAGAGGGTAGGCTCATTACATTAAAAAAAGATATGGGAATACCCATAAAAAATCAAATAAATAATTGAGCGTGAGAGCCAAATGAATCGAAAGATTCATGTTTGGTTCGGGAAGAGATCATGAAAGTTGTGAAATTAATGGTAAGATAATCTACTTTCATTAAAAGATTTATTAGATAATCGAAAACAGAGGATCTTGAGTGCTATTCGAAATTCGGAAGAATTACGTAGAGGGGCCATTGAACAACTCGAAAAAGCCCGGGTTCGCTTACGGAAAGTGGAACTAGAAGCAGATGAGTATCGAATGAATGGATACTCTGAGATAGAACGAGAAAAAGAAAATTTGATTAACGCCACTTGTGATAGTTTGGAACGATTAGAAAATTACAAAAATGAAACCCTTCATTTTGAAAAACAAAGAGCAATGAATCAGGTCCGACAACGAGTTTTCCAACAAGCCTTACAAGGAGCTCTAGGAACTCTGAACAGTTGTTTGAATATGAATACCGAGTTACATTTCCGCACTATCCGTGCGAATATTGGCATTCTCGGGGCCATGGAAGAAATAACCGATTAGCCCTTCAACTTTTATTCAAATTTTAAATTTAGGCATTATTTTTTTTCCCTTTGCTTCCGAAAAAAAGAATAAAGAAATACTCATGGTAACCCTTCGAGCCGACGAAATAAGTAATATTATCCGTGAACGTATTGAACAATATAGTAGAGAAGTCAAGATTGTGAATACTGGTACCGTACTTCAAGTAGGCGACGGCATTGCTCGTATTCATGGTCTTGATGAAGTAATGGCAGGTGAATTAGTAGAATTTGAAGAGGGTACAATAGGCATTGCTCTTAATTTGGAATCAAATAATGTTGGCGTTGTATTAATGGGTGATGGTTTGCTGATACAAGAGGGAAGCTCGGTAAAAGCAACAGGAAGAATTGCTCAAATACCTGTAAGTGAGGCTTATTTGGGTCGTGTTGTAAATGCTCTGGCTAAACCT